ATTTAACCCGAGTCGATTTTGTACGTATATACTATATCTTTGTATATCATAAATTTCAGAATTATATGTATATCTATATCCAATTTTATTAAAAAAAATAGATCTAAAATAGATCCCTCGTTACTGTTCTTCTGAGCAGTACTAGGTAGGGATGACAGGATTTGAACCCGTGACATTTTGTACCCAAAACAAACGCGCTACCAAGCTGCGCTACATCCCTTTCAATTGGTTTACAGTGTCATTGTAGAGAATTCCTGTCTTGTTTTCCACACTCTTATTCTTTTTTTCTCATATCAGATAACAAAGATATATATAATTAAAAAAATTACTTTTTGTTAGGAGAATTCTCTCAATTTCAATTTTATATAAACAGGCGTTTCCATTTTCAAATGGAATCTATAAGATCGTCCTAGTAAAAAATATTTCAATTCTAATTTTTAAAATGGGGGGGGGTTACGTATACAAATACAAGAACTTCTTAACTACATGTACATCTGTAGTTATATATATTACTATATATAATGTAATACAATAAAGAAGAAAGAAGGAGGATTTCAAATGCGAGATCTAAAAACATATCTTTCCGTAGCACCGGTACTAAGTACTCTATGGTTCGTTTCGTTAGCAGGTTTATTAATAGAGATTAATCGTTTATTTCCAGATGCATTAACATTTCCCTTTTTTTCATTCTAGTTATTAACATCAGAAAGGGGTGAAAAAATTTAGAGATACGATCAACGATCGGGGACTTATCCCCCCCCCCTTTTTCTAATTAATTCTAAAAAATAATTAGAAAAGGGTGGTGGGGGGGCGACGAAAGGTCATAAAAAGGAGGGTTCAGGATCCAATTAAATTAGTAATAGAACGAAAAAAGTGTTGCTAGGGAAAGAGTTTCCTACGAGACGCTTAAAAAATATACTGTACAAAGATTTTAAATATAGTTTTCAAAAAATCATTGTATTGCTTATTATTTTATTTTTTTTATTTAATTATTAAGTAATATTCATTGCAACGAAATATTTCATAAATTTTTTTTTAGTTAACCGCTTCTATTTTTTTGGTTCTTTCTGGATCCTAAAATTAAAATGGAAGATTGGGCTTAATCATAAATCCAAAGGAGGTTTCATGGCCAAGGGTAAAGATGCTCGAGTAACAATTATTTTGGAATGTACCAGTTGTGTTCGAAATGATATTAAGAAAGAATCCGCGGGAATTTCCAGATATATTACTCAAAAGAATCGGCATAACACCCCTAGTAGATTGGAATTGAGAAAATTCTGTTCCTATTGTTATAAACATACAATTCACGGGGAAATAAAGAAATAGATCAAATTGAGTACTTGTATGTCAACTTTTTTTTAAGAACAGGAATAATGATAGGATCTATATATTATTACATATATATAAATATAAACAAATAAATCAATAGAAAGAAATCTAATCCTATATTCTTAATTCTATATAGAAACTCTATCCTATATAGTATAGAATAGAAATCATTTTTATTTTGATCGGATCAAAATAGGATTTTAAGAGATAAGGAATAAAAAAATTATGAATAAATCTAAGCGACCTTTTACTAAATCCAAGCGATCTTTTCGTAGGCGTTTGCCCCCGATCCAATCGGGGGATCGAATTGATTATAGAAACATGAGTTTAATTAGTCGATTTATTAGTGAACAAGGAAAAATATTATCTAGACGGGTGAATAGAGTGACTTTAAAACAACAACGATTAATTACTATTGCTATAAAACAAGCTCGTATTTTATCTTTGTTACCTTTTCTTAATAATCAGAAACAATTTGAAAGAAGTGAGTCGACCCCTAGAACTACTAGCCTTAGAACCAGAAAAAAATAGACTTAATTCTTCAATTAAATAACAATTCCAATCTGAAGGAATTAAAAAAGAGATTAATATTTTGTTCGAAAAATCCAATCAAGAATCCAAATTTGATTGTTACGTCTGTGTTTGTCATAAAAAGAAAAGAAAAAGAATAACTCTTTTTTTAGCGACTATATACCCTCGTTTTGACGACTTTTTTTTTAATACTAATTTCTATTCTACCTTCCCCGAGCTCATTCTCCTTAGAACTCTATTTCAAATATTTTAGTGGATTTCTTCCAATCCCCTTATTTTTTGATCTCATTCGAAATCGTATAAAGACAACTCCTATTTAATAGAGCTATTTGTGCAAGTATTTTCCGATTAAGAAGTAATTGCTTCTTGTACAGATTGTGTATGAATTGGTTATAACTATAGAATACCTCCATTTCGTGAATTACGGCATTTATTCGAGTGATCCATAAACGACGAAAATCTCTTTTTCTTTTACCCCTGTCCCGATGAGCCGAAACTAAAGCTCTTATTCTCTGTTGAGTCATAGTTCGTGTAAGTCGTGAATGAGCCCCTCGAAAGCTTGATGCAAATAAACGAAGTTTTGTTCTACGCCTCCGAGCTATATATCCGCGTTTAATTCTAGTCATTGAATAAATAACTTTGATGAATAACTAATTCGTTTTTTAGTTATTCTTTTCCCCTTTACTAGTCTATTAATAACCAAACGAATTATTCCAATGTATAAAAAAAATTCCAATGGCTTTTGCTACTCTAACCTTCCCCACCACTATTTTTTGCTAGGTATTTTTCTTTGCTTTGAAAGCAGAAATTGCCTTGATACTTGATATAAAAAAAATAGAATAACTACAAAAAGTAGTAAATAGAAATGGATAAATAGTGGGTTCCATCGTTTCTATGGTTACTTCTAAAACGGTGAGGTCCTCTCTATACACCGGAGCTCCTTCTTTTCATTAATCAATACTATTGGTAACTTGTACAATTCACATTCTTTGGCTCTACCCCATGAATATTCCAGTAATAGGTCTTTCACAATGAGATCTACTTTATACAGTAACGGTATTTCATTTTTAAAATTGATTTGGTCGTTTACCCTGTTAGTCCGTTCTTTTATTTCAAGAGTGGAATCTTTTTAATAAAAAATCTAATTTCCCCCGCTTAATGGATAACCATTTGTTATCATTGGGGGTTTTCTAAAAATGGAGTTGATTGGATTTGCACCAATGTAAACCATAAGTTTCAGACACAATAGAAGATATGAATGATTTATCTTTTTAAAATAATGAATCCTGTTCCTCCATTCTATTTTATTCACAGGTACTGATCCTTGATATTTCAAAAAGAATTTCCTTTTTGTGTCTCAGTCTATGATCTAAACGAGTCGCACATACACCCGAGTACATGTTCCTCGTCGCTGAGGGCATCCCCGAAGCGCTGGGGATTTCGTGACATTTCGGATTGGCTGTCTTGTATTTCTAATAAGTTGTTTAATGGTTGGCATACGGAATCATTGAAATTATGGGCTGGTTTAGATTGGTTCTAACCGGCTAATTCTGAATTACTTCTCTTCAAGATTCTTTTCAATATTAAAAAAAATATATTGAAGAGAATATGAAACGAAACCTTTAATCTAAAAAGATATAAAATAAAAAGATATAAAATTATAAATTGGAGATTTATATGAAATCACTCCTATTTTTTATTGAACCGCTACAAGATCAACAATTCCATGAGCTTGGGCTTCTGTTGCTGACATAAAAACATCCCTTTCCATGTCTTCGGATACAACCCATATAGGTTTGCCCGTTCTTTGTACATAAACCCTTGTGATGGTTTCGCGAATTTTTAGTAGTTCTTCCGCTTCCAAGATAAATTCTCCCGTTTGTGCCTCATAAAACGAACTAGCGGGTTGATGGATCATTACCCTGATGATATACTAGAAAAGGTTCTTATATTTCGCAGAATGAGGCGAGATAACAAAAAAAAAGATAAAATTGAATAACCGTACAGGCTTTTTTTGTGCATACGGCTCCACAATGGAATTTACGTTTTTGACTTTTCCTTTCGGCGAAAGAAAATAAAATATAAGTTGTATTATACGCAGACCCATAAATGATCCAATTACCATCCTTCTTTTTTGTAGGAGTTAAAAAAATACTATGATGGTTCCGTTGCTTTATATATCATTTTTTTGATTCGTCTATGATTCAGCAATCCCAAAGTGTCTTTTTTTTTTTTTATAAAAATTTTGTAAATAAGCTTCCGGTGTGAAAACAAAGTTTGTGACGCTGAGATGTGCTCAAATAGGTAAGATATCATTTGAAATACCCCTTCCTTATCTCATACTACTCTTTCAATATATAATCTCATTTTTTGAATCTAAAAAATTTCATATCGAATTCGAAGTGCCATGCTATTATTACTTAACTAATTCATATTTCCGATGGCGAAGGCATAGTATTTTTTTTCTCGAAAATAAAAAAACTCATTGGCGCCAAGCGTGAGGGAATGCTATACGTTTGGTAATTGCTCCTCCGACTAGGATAAAGGATGCTATTGAAGCGGCCAATCCCATGCATATTGTCTGTACATCGGGTCGCACAAATTGCATAGTATCATAAATAGCCATTCCCGATATTACCCATCCACCAGGAGAGTTTATAAACAAATAAAGATCTTTGGTATCCTTTTCTATACTGAGATATATCATAAGACTAATAAGTTGATTCGAGATTTCGGTATCAACCTCTTGGCCTAAAAAAAATAATCTTTCTCGATAAAGTCGGTTGATTAGGATAAAATTTATTCCTTAGGAGCCGTACAGGCACCTTTTGCTGCATACGGTTCAACAAAAATTGTGAACAAATCAATGTGTCAATTCCAACCCCCTTTTTCATAGAAGGCTTTTCTTTCTAACTTATAAGGGAAGGGCTTGCTCCCTTTTTAAAAGTAAAAGAAAAAATAAGTTTTGGCCCCTTTTATTAGATATTATAATCCTATAATAAAACGATTTATTAAGCCTGTCAGACTAACTTGATTCATTGATATTTTTTTTCATCGAGATTCAGTTGAAATGGCGATGGTTTTTTCTTGTTCCTGAACGGGCTTCTTCCTTTTTTTATTCGATTTTTTAGGTTTATGCTCTACTCCGAGTAAAAGGAAAAATTTGCCCGATTTTTATTTGCACATATAGGACAAATGAACCAAATACCGCGTCTTTTTTTTTACTACTCCTTGCTTTTTTCAATTCATTGCTTTCACATGTCTTCTGTCAAATAGTCAACAAATTTTTAATTATATTATTTGATTTGATCAACAGTTTTCGATCGCCCTGTTTCAAAAAATTTTTTTTAATATTAATAGAATTTTTAATGATAATTTTGCATATCATATCATAGAAGTAGTAATTATAACAATATTATATATTAATTATCAATTGGGGTTTTGCTAAACGGAGCCTGGATACTTCATTTTATTAGTCCGATCACGTAAACCATAAAAAAATTTTGATAATCTACTATCAATCTAAATACTCCCTGCATTTAATTCCACTTTATTTTTTGCGCTTCGCGTTACAAATTTTTGATAATTCAATCAATCTTTTTGGGCGAAACAGAGGATATCTCGATCGAGGGAGAAAATGGGGAAGTTCCATATAGCCCAATATATCTGACAAGTCGCACTATATGTCAACCCAAGATGTATCTCCTTCTCCAGGACTTCGAAAAGGTACTTTTGGAACGCCAATAGGCATGAAATGAAAAAAAAAGAGAATGAAGTTCTCTATTTCACTTTGATGTGGAAACGTAAGACTGGGGTTTCATTTTTTAATAATATTATCCTTTTTTCCTACTTTATTAATCATATTTAAATTAATCATATTTAATACATAAGTTGAATAAGCTAAAATATAAAATAAAAGTAAAGTAAGAGAGAATTAATAAAAATAAAGCAAATTTTTTACGAACGGGCTTTTGAATGATGAACAACAATAGCTATCTTGGTTCATATAAAATAGGATTAACCCCCATTGCGTATTGGTACTTATCGGATATAGAATAGATCCGCTTCCCTTTTTTCCTATGAATCGAATTGTTCCATCATTACTAACAGAATAGAACAAATATTAATCCTTTCTACGAAATAATTACCTAAAAAAGGGGGGGTCCGCAGCATAATTTTTTCCAATGCAATAAAGTTACATAGTGTCTATTTTTCGTTGATAAAGGGGGATTTCCATGGGTTTGCCTTGGTATCGTGTTCATACTGTTGTATTGAATGATCCCGGTCGTTTGCTTTCTGTTCATATAATGCATACTGCTCTGGTTGCTGGTTGGGCCGGTTCGATGGCTCTATATGAATTAGCAGTTTTTGATCCCTCCGACCCTGTTCTTGATCCAATGTGGAGACAAGGTATGTTCGTTATACCTTTCATGACTCGTTTAGGAATAACCAATTCATGGGGCGGTTGGAATATTACAGGAGGGACTATAACGAATCCGGGTCTTTGGAGTTACGAAGGGGTAGCCGGAGCACATATCGTGTTTTCTGGCTTGTGCTTCTTGGCAGCTATTTGGCATTGGGTATATTGGGATCTAGAAATTTTTTGTGATGAACGTACAGGAAAACCTTCTTTGGATTTGCCCAAGATTTTCGGAATTCATTTATTTCTTTCAGGAGTGGCTTGCTTTGGTTTTGGCGCATTTCATGTAACAGGATTATATGGTCCTGGAATATGGGTATCCGACCCTTATGGACTAACCGGAAAGGTCCAACCCGTAAATCCGGCGTGGGGCGTGGAAGGTTTTGACCCTTTTGTTCCGGGAGGAATAGCCTCTCATCATATTGCAGCAGGGACGTTGGGTATATTAGCGGGCTTATTCCATCTTAGTGTTCGTCCGCCTCAACGTCTATACAAAGGATTACGTATGGGAAATATTGAAACCGTCCTTTCCAGTAGTATTGCTGCTGTTTTTTTTGCAGCTTTTGTTGTTGCTGGAACTATGTGGTATGGTTCTGCAACTACTCCCATCGAATTGTTTGGTCCTACTCGTTATCAATGGGATCAGGGATACTTTCAACAAGAAATATATCGAAGAGTTAGTGCAGGACTAGCTGAAAATCAAAGTGTATCAGAAGCTTGGTCTAAAATTCCTGAAAAATTAGCTTTTTATGATTATATTGGTAATAATCCAGCAAAAGGGGGATTATTCCGAGCGGGTTCAATGGACAATGGGGATGGAATAGCTGTTGGATGGTTAGGACACCCCGTCTTTAGAAATAAAGAAGGGCGTGAACTTTTTGTACGCCGTATGCCTACTTTTTTTGAAACATTTCCGGTTGTTTTGGTAGACGGAGACGGAATTGTTAGAGCCGACGTCCCGTTTAGAAGGGCAGAATCTAAATATAGTGTCGAACAAGTAGGTGTAACTGTTGAGTTTTATGGTGGTGAACTCAATGGAGTGAGTTATAGTGATCCCGCAACTGTGAAAAAATATGCTAGACGGGCTCAATTGGGTGAGATTTTTGAATTAGATCGTGCTACTTTGAAATCCGATGGTGTTTTTCGTAGCAGTCCAAGAGGTTGGTTTACTTTTGGGCATGCTTCGTTTGCTCTACTTTTCTTCTTTGGACACATTTGGCATGGTGCTAGAACCCTCTTCAGAGATGTTTTTGCTGGTATTGATCCAGATTTGGATGCTCAAGTGGAATTTGGGGCATTCCAAAAACTTGGAGATCCAACTACAAAAAGACAAGCCGTCTGATGCAACATTGCTTTTTTCTTCTAGTTTCTGTTTGCGATTTTATTTAATAGGTAGGGTACTGTAGGAATCTTGATTTAAATCGCTGCCGTTTCTTTGACTCTTTTTCTTTCTTTATCCGGAGGGATACTCCCAAGTAAACATAAACAAAACAGGTATGAAAGCTATAATTGTAAACCACGATCAAATTTATGGAAGCATTGGTTTATACATTTCTCTTAGTATCGACTTTAGGGATAATTTTTTTCGCTATTTTTTTTCGGGAACCACCTAAAATTTCAACTAAAAAATGAAATAATTTTTCATTATCTTCATTGACGTAATCAGCCTCCAAATATTTGGAGGCTGATTGTCAATTAGTCCCCGTGTTCCTCGAATGGATCTCTTAGTTGTTGAGAGGGTTGCCCAAAGGCAGTATATAGAGCATACCCAGTAAAACTTACAAGTAACCCAGATATAAAGATGGCGACTAGAGTTGCAGTTTCCATTATTCTAGAATTGAAAGACCACAATGGATCTATGCTAGGATCGTTTATTTACAACGGAATGGTATACAAAGTCAACAGATCGTAATGAATACAAAATAAGATTTATGGCTACACAAACTGTTGAGGATAGTTCTAGATCTGGTCCAAGAAGCACTACTGTAGGGAAGTTATTGAAACCATTGAATTCCGAATATGGTAAAGTAGCTCCTGGATGGGGAACGACCCCTTTGATGGGTGTTGCAATGGCTCTATTTGCGGTATTCCTATCTATTATTTTGGAGATTTATAATTCTTCTGTTCTACTGGATGGAATTTCAGTGAATTAGACTGCGAAGAATCTTGAAATTATAGCTTTTAGTTCGATATAAAAAAGTAAAGTGTGTAGGTCTAAAAATTTTAGCCTATTCTCCTTTGGTAGTTCGACCGCGAAATTTTTTTCTGCATTGTATATTTCCGGAATATGAGTGTGTGACTTGTTAGAATTGACTCTATGGATAGTACAGAGAATGGGGTCTGTCATCTTTATCAAGATGGTTTTACTTCGTCGGATATTCTATTCATTCGAGTATCTGGAGCACGAAATAGATCAAATAGATCACAAAGTATTCGAACTATGATTCATACTTAATACTCAGACCTCGTAGCCGGACTTCTTTCCGTTCTATCTTATAAACTTTAATAAATCAAAATATTTTTCTGCTTTTAAACTCTTATTCTCTTATTTGGATCAAAGGACAAATGCTTCTTTGTATTTTATCTTTTTAGTCATTATAGCTATTTTTTTGATTGAAGAAGTGATGATCCAACGGTTCTCGCTCAGTGAACTTTGGACTTTGAAGGTTTCATTGAATTATCGTGGTTCTCGTATGAATCTGAGGTTTCAATTGATTAGTTAAGTAGGGTCTTAACAAGAGAATTCCTATCAATAATAAAGAAAACAAGAAGAAATCCGCATTCCATACAAATACCAAATAAAAAAGACAATAAAGATAGGTAATCTAGAAGATTCAAGAGGCCTGTAACGATCAACACAACATAAAGACGAACGAGCTGACTTGATTTTTTGGCATTTAACCACAAAGAAGAGCTTTCGCATTTTGACTCTTTCATATCTTTAAATAATATTGAATGAGAGAGGAGTTTAAAACTTTTTCAATCAGTATTTGGGTCTTTTTTTTTTTTTTGTTTGAGCTGTACGAGATGAAATTCTCATATACAGTTCTTGGAGGGGGAGTAACCTTGGTTTACCTATCTCAATAAAGTTTATGATTGGTTCGAAGAACGTCTTGAGATTCAGGCGATTGCAGATGATATAACTAGTAAATATGTTCCTCCACATGTCAACATATTTTATTGTCTAGGAGGAATTACCCTTACTTGTTTTTTAGTACAAGTAGCGACGGGATTTGCTATGACTTTTTATTACCGTCCAACTGTTGCTGAGGCTTTTGCTTCTGTTCAATATATAATGACTGAAGCTAACTTTGGTTGGTTAATCCGATCGGTTCATCGATGGTCGGCAAGTATGATGGTCCTAATGATGATCCTGCACGTATTTCGTGTATACCTCACCGGTGGTTTTAAAAAACCTCGCGAATTAACTTGGGTTACTGGTGTCGTTCTGGGTGTATTGACCGCATCTTTTGGTGTAACAGGTTATTCTTTACCTTGGGATCAAATTGGTTATTGGGCAGTCAAAATTGTAACAGGTGTACCCGACGCTATTCCGGTAATAGGATCGCCTCTTGTAGAATTATTACGCGGAAGTGCTAGTGTTGGCCAATCCACTTTGACTCGTTTTTATAGTTTACACACTTTTGTATTACCTCTTCTTACGGCCGTATTTATGTTAATGCATTTTTTAATGATACGTAAGCAGGGTATTTCTGGTCC